CGTATGAGCAGAAACAATAGGATGAATCAAAAGAGTTCTGCACCATGAACTTTGTACCGCGCGCATAACTTACTTAGATGGACATGGACCCCGACGTAAGCAAGAATGAAGAAATGGAATAAATCTAAAACTAAAAAAATATGAAATTCAGAAATGAAAAAGGGATAGGATTTGATTTGTACTGTGTCTGAAGTGCATTCTGTCTATTGTTATCCTCTCGACTTTGAAGTTTTTTTTTTTTTAAACTTATTTATTTTGGATATAGATAAAGACTTAATATTCTTTTTGAATGAGAGAAAGCACAGTATGATGAAACAAGAAAGAAAAAAGAGACAGGAACATAATCTCACTTTTTCTTTACCATAACTATACATATATTTTTGACTAATCCCCCCCCCCCCCCCAAAAAAAAACCAAAAGGAGGTATATATCTAGATGAGTAAATATGTATTATGCTCTAGACTATTAACGAATATGTATCCCGACCCGTCTCGATTTATTTGTATGAATATCTATCCGATACATTATTTACGTGTCAGGAACCAGATTTGAACTGGCGACACGAGGATTTTCAGTCCTCTGCTCTACCAACTGAGCTATCCCAACCATTTCTCGTGCATCATACTAGTAGAGTACTTGATGTCTATGTCAATTAAAGGGACTAAAAATGAAAAGTAGTCAAAAATTTGAGTAGTAAGTGTAAGGATAATGATATGGACTGTGAATGATTCAATAATAGAGATTCTTTACCCATATATGTTCATTTGTAGAGGTATTGTATCTATCCAAATTGGGATAAGATCCAAGGATTTTAGTTCGGATCCATTTGTGAAAGAATAGGGTGAATGAGAAAGATAGTGAAGTTTGTTTGAACTCAACCACTGATGAAAAAAAAGAGGATAAATACTTAGGAAGTCAAATAAGCTTTTTATTGGGGATAGAGGGACTTGAACCCTCACGATTTCTAAAGTCGACGGATTTTCCTCTTATTATAAATTTCATTGTTGTCGGTATTGACATGTAGAACGGGACTCTCTCTTTATTCTCGTCCGATTAATCAGTTTTTCAAAAGATCTATCAAACTCCGGAATGAATGATTTCAAAATTGAATATTCAATTATTCCTTCAACTTCCATTTTGGAATGGATTCACAATAACTCTGAATTTTTCATATTCGAATTATATACGAATTATACGAATTATATATAATTCGAGTATAATGGATTCGGGTCATGCGTTTAATATGTCAGTATGTATACGTACGTATTAGGTATATAGGAACATCTTTTCTGTAATTTTGAAAGACGGATTCCAGTTACTGACGAAACGTAGTCAACTCCATTCGTTAGAACAGCTTCCATTGAGTCTCTGCACCTATCCTTTTTGATTCTAGTTTTATAAACCTTTGTTTTCTAAAAATAAGGATTTGGCTCAGGATTGCCCATTTTTCATTCCAGGGTTTCTCTGAATTTGGAAGTTATCACTTAGTAGGTTTCCATACTAAGGCTCAATCCAATCAAGTCCGTAGCGTCTACCAATTTCGCCATATCCCCTTTGATACCAAGATCCGGTTGGAATTCCATCTATCTCTTTCATTTATTTTGTTTGTTTGGACCCGTTTGAATTCGTTAGATAATGATTTCTTTATTGAAAAAGTGTATGCTGCTATTTTCTTTTTTTGGCTATCCTCCATCAGTTCATCTATATTGGATGAACCTTGTTTCAATCAACAATGATCCTATCATTGATATATCCACAATTCAATATGGATAGATATATCCAACATATATACGTTTCTCCCTCCCTTTCGTTTTTACAGTGCAACTTGGAATAGTGGAACGGTCGATATTCGTTCTTTTTTTTTTTTTTCGTCCTATCTCCTCCTTTTCCGAATCAAACCAGAAGAATGTCTCATCTTAATTTAGATTGTATTTTGATCCTTATCTTTTTCTTATCTTAGCTTGACCGATCCGCTATAGCTATAATTAACAATTATAAACAATTATAATATAAATTAACTTAGATATGATATATGGATATGATTTCCTATAATTTTCTATAATAATAATAAAAAATAATGAGTTTTAAGAAATAATTAGATTTTTTCTAATCTTAATTTTCAATTTGACCAATTTGATATTCATTTTCATTATTCATTTTATTCATTATATTTTTTATATTATAATTAATTAAATGATAAAAAAAATGGAATTCCAATTTTTTCTTTTTTAGTTTTCTTTTTTAGTATATTACTTTTTTTTATTTGAATTTTCTAATTTTTTAAATAGAATTTAAATATAACTTATGATTGATACATTATGTTCTACAATACATAATAATTAGAAATTATTAGAAGTAGTTCAATATATTCTATATAGTTAGAACTATAGTATAGAACTATGAACTATATAGATATAGCAATGAAAAACTATATAGCTATGAACTATTTAGTTATATTTATATTCTATTTTTTATATTTTATATTATATATATATTAGTTATAGTAAATTAGTCAAAATTCTCAAAATTAGTAAATAGAATTAATTAATATTAAGTTTATAGTTAATTATAGTTAATTAAAATAGTTAATTAAATGAATAGTTAAGATCAAAATCAAAAATGAATAGCTAAGATCAACTAATAGCTAAAATCCGGTACCGGTAGTTTCCTCAATTCCTATATACTATTTATGTTATGTGAGCCCGCTTAGCTTGTTATGTGAGCCCGCTTAGCTCAGAGGTTAGAGCATCGCATTTGTAATGCGATGGTCATCGGTTCGACCCCGATAGCCGGCTTTCTTTTTCTCTATCGATTTTTCCATGATTGATAATCTATCCTCTCCCCTTTTCCAAATGGTGAATCACTGATCTATCTTTTATGTCGTAGTAACTTGCAACTATGAATAAAAAATGTATTGTAGTTTAGATCTCTCTCTACAGAACAAATCATAAAACGGAGCCTTCCTATATATACAAAAAATCCGGATATTGAGAAAATTGATTTTATTCTACTTTGTTTTGTAGTATTTCAGTAGATTTAGCTTTGTTTATTCCTTAGTTCAGTCTTAATTTAAAGTTCAGTTTTCATTTTTTTTTTTTTTTTTTTTTTTTCTGAAAAATGAAATTTCAATATCAATAAAATAAAAAAGGAGTCTTTAATGTCTCGTTACCGAGGACCTCGTTTCAAAAAAATACGTCGTCTGGGGGCTTTACCAGGACTAACTAGTAAAAGACCTAGATCCAGAAGTGATCTTAAAAATAAATTGCGTTCTGGGAAAAGATCGCAATATCGTATTCGTCTAAAAGAAAAACAGAAATTGCGTTTTCATTATGGTCTGACAGAGCGACAATTACTTAGATATGTGCATATCGCTGGAAAAGCCAAAGGGTCAACAGGTCAGGTTTTACTACAATTACTTGAGATGCGTTTGGATAACATCCTTTTCCGATTGGGTATGGCTTCGACCATTCCTGGAGCCAGGCAATTAGTTAACCATAGACATATTTTAGTTAATGGTCGTATAGTAGATATACCAAGTTGTCGTTGTAAAACCGGAGATATTATTACTACGAAGGAGAAACAAAAATCGAAAGCTCTGATTCAAAATTATATTGCTTTATCCCCCCCCGAGAAATTGCCAAAACATTTGACTTTTGACTCATTCCAATATAAAGGAGTAGTAAATCAAATAATAGATAGTAAATGGATCGGTTTGAAAATAAATGAGTTGTTAGTCGTAGAATATTATTCCCGTCAGACTTGAACCTAACGAAAATAACAAAGAAAGTTTCAGAGAATTTTGTCCTTTTCGCTGAAATCGAAATAAAATAAATAGATCTAGGGGCCTTGATCCGCATTTTTCTCATTCACGTATCACAAATGGACCAGCAGTAAGATTTTTTTGCTCTTTCTTTTTCGATATTTGTATTTTACACTTTTACGTACCACAGTAATGTAATTAGGAATAGACAATTTTTATCAAATAAAGGTCCTCTTGTTGGGATGATGGTATAAATTGTTATTTGATTTGATAGATTGTGTTCAGTAACGTTGGTGAATTAAGAGAAACGGAAAGAGAGGGATTCGAACCCTCGGTAAACAAAAGCCTACATAGCAGTTCCAATGCTACGCCTTGAACCACTCGGCCATCTCTCCTACATAATTTTATTATTGACCAGAAACCGAGTGAATAGCGAGTCATTCATATTCTTGCAGTACAGGTACGACTGATGAATGGTTCCGTAGGAATAATTCCTTTCAAATTTCCTATTTCTCAACACAAACTTCTTTCATTTTCATCAGCTACCCCATACCCATAGATCTAGCACAAATTTATGAATCGTCCCATGGATCTTTCTATTTCAATTGTAGGGCATGGCGTATCCATGTTATGCAAACAAAAAACAAAATGGATGCTTACCTTATTGGAATGAAATCTAATCCGATTCCAATATTTCCTATCTCTCCTTGTCCAATCCAAACAAAAGGGACAGTTTGAACAAAAGGTCCACATCTTTTTTTAGAATTAGTCTGTTTTTTTGTTATTTCGTACTCTACAATTCCTTTAGTTTGCGGGATCATTTTCCCCGAGGGGTAATGAAAAGATTTATAGAATGGATTGTTAATTATGCCTAGATCTCGGATAAATGCAAATTTTATTGATAAGACCTCTTCAATTGTAGCCAATATCTTATTACGAATAATTCCGACAACTTCCGGAGAAAAAAGGGCATTTACCTATTACAGAGATGGTGCGATTTGATTCTTTTTTTTTTTTTTTTAGTCTAGCCATCCTCAGTATTACGAGAAAGAAAAGAGACGTGGTTCGGGATAGCGGGATAGAAAGAACAAAATTATTGAAATAAACCCACGCTTGGTGAAGGTGAAGTTTGGAGATAGAACAATTCCTTCTGTCGTGTATCCTCGATTGATGCGGCCTCAGATGCTTCAATTGTCGATTTTAGTATTGAGCGAAAGGTTATACCTATAGATAGGTTCCG